AAGAGCAAAGCAAACGAAGCATGTCCAAAAGTAAACCAACCCCGTGGACTGCTACGAAAAACACCATCGGATTTCAAAGTAGCACGATCTAATTCAAAAATCTCACCCAATTGAGCACGTCTAGCATATTTTTTCACAGTAGCGGGATCGCTATAACTGACTCCGTTGAGTTCGCCGCCATAGAACTCGACAGTTACACCTACTTGTTCGACACTATATTTAGATTCCGCCCTTCTAAAAGGAACATCGGCTCTAACAATTCCGTCTCCGTCTACCAAAACAACCGGAAATGTTTCAAAAAAAGTAGGCATACGACGTACAAAAAGTTCGCGCCCCTCTTTATCTCTAAAGATAGGATGTCCTAACCACCCAACAGCTATTCCATCCCCGTTGTCCATTGAGCCCGCTCTGAATAACCCCCCCTTTGCCGGATTATTGCCGATGTAATCATAAAAAGCTAGTTTTTCGGGAATTTTAGACCAAGCTTCAGATAAACTTTGATTTTCAGCCAACCCAGCACCAATTCTTCGATATATTTCTTGTTGGAAGTATCCTTGATCCCATTGATAACGAGTGGGACCAAATAATTCAATCGGGGTAGTTGCTGAACCATACCACATAGTTCCAGCAACTACAAAAGCGGCAAAAAAGACAGCAGCAATACTACTGGAAAGGACGGTTTCAATATTTCCCATACGTAATCCTTTGTATAGGCGTTGAGGTGGACGTACACTAAGATGGAATAGACCCGCCAATATGCCCAAGGTCCCTGCTGCAATATGATGAGAGGCTATTCCTCCCGGAACAAAAGGATCAAAACCCTCCACACCCCACGCTGGATTTACGGATTGTACCCTTCCAGTTAGTCCATAAGGATCGGACACCCATATTCCAGGACCATACAATCCTGTTACATGAAATGCACCAAAACCAAAGCAAGCCACCCCTGATAGAAATAAATGAATTCCAAAGATCTTAGGCAAATCCAAAGAGGGTTTTCCTGTACGTTCATCAGTAAATATTTCTAGATCCCAATACACCCAATGCCAGATAGCTGCCAAAAAGCACAAGCCCGAAAACACAATATGTGCCCCGGCCACACCTTCGTAACTCCAAATACCCGGATTCGTTACAGTACCCCCTGTGATACTCCAACCGCCCCATGAATTGGTTATTCCTAAACGAGTCATGAAGGGTATAACGAACATACCCTGTCTCCACATTGGATCAAGAACAGGATCAGAAGGATCAAAAACTGCTAATTCGTATAGAGCCATCGAACCGGCCCAACCAGCAACCAGAGCTGTATGCATTATATGGACAGAAATCAAACGACCGGGATCATTCAATACGACGGTATGAACACGATACCAAGGCAAACCCATGGAAATACCCCTTTATCAATGAAAAATAGACACAATGTAACTTTATTGCATTGGAAAAAACTATGCTGTGGACCCTCTTTTTAGTGGATTATCTTGGGGAAAGAATTAATATTTGTTTGATTTGTTTGATTCTTTTCAATTACTTTTAGTAATAATGAAACTATTTTGTTCGTAGGAACAAAAAGAAGCAGATCTATTCTACACCCGATAAGTACCAATACGCAATGGTAGGGGAGTTGATACCATTTTATATGAGTGAATGCATATATATATTTGTTCATCATTCAAAGGACTTATTTGTAATAATTTTCCTTTATTCATTTTGTCTTCTTTATCTTTATCTTTTTTTATAAACTTAGTCAATCTATGGATAAAATATGATAAAGGCCAATATTAGTAGGACACTAAATCCATTGTTACGCTTTCACATCAAAGTGAGATATAGTACTTAATTTTTCTTTTATTTAATGCCTATTGGTGTTCCAAGAGTACCTTTTCGAAGTCCTGGAGAGGAAGATGCATTGTGGATTGACGTATAGTGCGACTTGTCAGATATATTGGGTCATATGGTATTTCCCCATTCTCTTCCCCGATCGAGATATCCTCCCCTTCGCCCAAGAAAGATTGATTGAATTATCAAAAATTTGGAGCGTGAAGTTCAATTAGATCCATTTTTTCGGGAGGGTATACAGATTAATATTATCAATTAGAATAATTTATGGTTATCTTGGTTAGGCCAATAAAATGAAGTATCCAGGCTCCGTTTAGAAAAAAACCGGTAAAAAATCTATTTATGATTACTATTTCTATCATATTCTATTTCTATCATATTCTATTTCTTTATATATTTATAATAGAAGTGATCTCAAACTGTTAATCAATCGAGTAATATGATGAATGCATTGAATATCTGTTGTAAGACATGAAATAAATTGTAAAAAGGAAGTCGTAGCAAAAGGACGTGGTATTGGGGCATTTGTCATATATGTGCAAATCCAAATCGGGCGGATCTTTACTCGGAGTAGAGCATAAACCTAAAAAAATTGAAGAAGCCCATTCAGGAACAAGAAAATTACATCGCGATTGAGATTGTATCTCGATGAAACAATACATCAATGAAAAGTTAGTTAGATAAATTTAGTAATTTTTTTTTATAGATAAACAAAACAGGCCAAAACCCATCTTTTTTGAAAAATGAAAGAAAAGCCCCTTTTTATAAGTTAAAAGCCTGGTATGAAAAAAAAAAAAAAAAATAAAAGAAAGCGCTAGAATCTACATCTACACATTGATTCTTTTTTTTTTTTTCGTTATTTTTGTTGAACCGTATGCATCAAAAGGTGCATGTACGGTTTCTAAGGGATACAACTTTATCCCAATCAACCGACTTTATCGAGAACGATTACTTTTTTTAGGCCAAGGGGTTGATAGCGAGATCTCGAATCAACTTATTGGTCTTATGGTATATCTCAGTATAGAGGATGATACCAAAGATCTATATTTGTTTATAAATTCTCCTGGCGGATGGGTAATACCCGGAGTAGCTATTTATGATACTATGCAATTTGTGCGACCAGATATACAGACAATATGCATGGGATTAGCCGCTTCAATGGGATCTTTTATTCTGGTCGGAGGAGAAATTACCAAACGTCTAGCATTCCCTCACGCTTGGCGCCAATGAGTTTTTTATTTGATTTGAGAGAAAAAAGAAGACTATGCCTTCGCGCTATATGAAATATGAATATTAAGTAATAATAGCATGGCACTTCGAATTCGATATGATAAATTTTTTTAACCCTTAAATTATGTATCGAAAGAGTAGTATGAGATAAAAGGTATTTCCGATTTTATCTAATCTATCGGGAGGCCTATTTCAGCGTCACAAACTTTTTTGTTTTCACGCCGGGAGGCTCTTAACAATATTTAGGTTATGAAAGAATATGAAAATAAAAAAAATCTTGTTTTTTTATTTGAAAAAAAAAAAAAAGAAACTTTGGGATTGCTAAATAACAGACGAAATAAATATATAAAGCAACGGAGCCATCATAGTATTTTTGAACTACTCCAAAAACAAAAAGAAGGGTGGTTATTGGATCATTTACCAACCCGAGTCTGATAGACCCTATATTTAATTTATTTGATATTTAAGTAAGGTAAAAACGAATTCCATTATAGAGCCGTATGCAATGCGTAAAAGATGCCTGTACGGTTGTTCAATTATATATTTTATTATTCTTTATCTCTTCACCTTATCATCATGCGAGATAGAATAAACATTTATTATGTTATATCATCAGGGTAATGATCCATCAACCTGCTAGTTCTTTTTATGAGGCACAGACGGGAGAATTTATCTTGGAAGCGGAAGAACTTTTGAAGCTGCGCGAAACCGTCACAAGGGTTTATGTACAAAGGACAGGCAAACCCTTATGGGTTGTATCCGAAGATATGGAAAGAGATGTTTTTATGTCAGCAACAGAAGCCCAAGCTCATGGAATTGTTGATCTTGTAGCGACTGAATAAAAAAGAAAAAATAACAAAAATTTCAGACGAATTGGTGATTTGAGATTTTATCTTCTTACCGGATTTAATATTCTATTCATTAATCTATTAATATAGAAATAAAATAATTCATAATCATCCGGTTAAGATCGATCTAAACCAGCCCATTATGTATATGATTCAATATGCCAACTATTAAACAACTTATTAGAAACACAAGACAGCCAATCAGAAATGTCACGAAATCCCCCGCTCTTGGGGGATGTCCTCAGCGACGAGGAACATGTACTAGGGTGTATGTGCGACTCGTTCAGATCATGGGCTAGGACAAAAGAAAGAAAACAATTGATCCAGTATCAACGATCAGTACCAGTGAATAGACTAGAATGGAAGAACTCCATTCAATATCTAAAAATCAAAAAGATCTATCCTTCTATTGTGGTATCAAATGTATGGTTTCCGTTGGTGCAAATCCAATCAACTCCGTTTTAAATTTAAGATGAGAAAGAATTCTCCATTGATAGCAAATGATATCCATTAAGCAGGGGAAATACTATTTTAAAAAGCAGAAAAATTATGCCTTACTCTTGCAAGAACGGACTAACAGGGTCAGCTACTCAGCTAATCTTCATAATTAAATACCGTTACTGTATAAGTAGATCTCATTGTGAAAGACCTCGTACTGGATAATTATGGGTAGAGCCAAAGAGTGTGAACTGTACAAGTTAACAATAACATTGATTAAATGAAAGAAGGGCTCCGGTGTATAGAGAGGACCTCACCGTTTAAGAAGTAACCATAGAAACGATGGAACCCACTATATCCATTTATATTTACTACTTTTATGTGTTTTTGATACCTAATATCAATACAATTTTTTCTAGGCATTTCACCTAGAAAAAAAAAAAAAAATCGTGGTCGGGAAGGTTATAGTAGCAAAAGCCATTGGAATTCAAATTTTATACATTGGAAGAATCCGTTTTGTTATTAATAGACTAGGATACGGGAAGGGAATAACTGAAAGAAAGGAAATCGATTAGTTATTCATCAAAGTTTCATTTATTCAATGACCAGAATTAAACGAGGGTATATAGCTCGAAGACGTAGAACAAAAATTCGTTTATTTGCATCAACCTTTCGAGGGGCTCATTCAAGACTTACTCGTACTATTACTCAACAGAAAATAAGAGCTTTGGTTTCGGCTCATCGGGATAGAGGTAGACAAAAGAGAGATTTTCGTCGGTTGTGGATCACTCGGATAAATGCAGTAATTCGCGAGAATAAAGTATACTTCAGTTATAGTAAATTTATACACAATCTGTACAAGAGACAGTTACTTCTTAATCGTAAAATACTTGCACAAATAGCTATATTAAATAAGAGTTGTCTTTATATGATTTCCAATGAGATCATAAAATAAAGAGATTGGAAGGAATCCGTTGGAATAGTTTAAATGGAGTTCCCTGGAGAATGAACTCTGGGAAGGTAGAGTAGAAATTAGTATGATAAAATATGATAAAGTCATCAAAATGAAGAAAGACGTTAAATAAAAAATATTTATTCCTCTTCTCCCATTTTTTTTCTTACGACAGGACATTTCGATTTTACGATTTTTCGAACAAAAAAAAAAACGTCAATCCGCATTTGAGTTTGGATTGGAATTTTATTTTGATTCAATTCAATTGAAGAGTCAACCTATTTTTTTTCTGGTTCTAAGACCAGCAGCTCTAGCGGTTGACTCGCTTCTTTCAAATTGTTTCTCATTATTAAGAAAAGGTAACGGAGATAAAATACGAGCTTGTTTTATAGCAATAGTAATTAATCGTTGTTGTTTTAAGGTCAATCTATTCACCCGTCTAGATAATATTTTTCCTTGTTCGCTAATAAATCGACTAATTAAACTCATGTTTCTATAATCAATTCGATCCCCCGATTGGATCGGAGGCAAACGCCTACGAAAAGATCGCTTAGATTTAAGAAAGATTCGCTTGGATTTATCCATGGTTTGTTTATTCCTTATCCTGAAAATCCCAATCCTATTTCTTAATTCTACATCATCTTTGATCCGATCGAAATAGGATTTGGTTTGTTTATATTTATTTGTTTCTATTTAAATAAATAAAAAAAAAATTTTAAAAAATTATATATATATATTGTTATATATAATATGTAATTTTTCATCTTCCTTGGAAGACTGACACACGAGCGATCGGTTCGATCTATTTCTTTATCTCCCCATGAATCGTATGTTTGTAACAACAGGGACAGAATTTTCTCAATTCCAATCGACTAGGCGTATTGTGTCGATTCTTTTGAGTAATATATCTGGAAATGCCCATTGATTCCTTATTAACACGATTTCGAACACAACTGGTACATTCCAAAATAACCGTTACTCGGACATCTTTACCCTTAGCCATGAACCTCCTTTGGTTTTTGATTCACTCAATTCTTTAATTTTCCGACCCGAAGCAAGGAAGAAGAAAGGACACAAAAATAGAAGCAGGTAACTCGAAATCAAATTATGAAAGAAATATTTTGTTGCAATCAATATAGTAATAAATAATAAGTAATATAATGATTTCTAACTATATTTATAATTTTTAATTGCCGTACAGTATTTCATTTTCAGTTAAGTATCTTGTATGATATTGTTGCCCCAACCACCGCATTTCCGTTCTATTATTAATTTAATTTGAGCCTGAGCCCGAGTTCATAGTTTCACTGAGGGTGAAACCGCTTTTTCTTTGTTTTTTTTTTTTTAGAAAGAATAAGTAAAAAAAGAAAAAAAGAAAAAACAAAGAAAAAAAGAAGGGAGGGGTAGGGATTAGTTACAGATATTTGATTGTATCTCTAATCTTCTTCCCCCTTCCCATATCAATAGCTAGAATGAAAAAAAGGGGAATATCAACGCATCCGGAAAAAAACGATTGATCTCTATCAATAAACCTGCTAAAGCCCCGAACCATAGAGTACTTACTACCGGTGCCACGGAGAGATATGTTTTTAGATCTCGCATTTTAAAAACTCCTCTTTCTGTATTCGTTATTGTAATTTTATTGTAATTTGTAATACCTAATGGTAATACATATATGACCGGATGTGTATATGTAGTTAATGACTTACCACTTGTACGCGGAGTTCCTAATTCAAATTGAAATGTACAAAATAGATATTTATTTAAAGAAAAAAATACGTCCATTTCCGCCTTAAATTCCTAAAAAATATTAATTTTTTGTGGTAGATTTCATATTTATTTCATACTTTATATAAGTCTTTTACCATATTATATGTTTGTTATATGATATATGAGACCAAAAGGAAGAAGGAAGAAATGATAAGATAGTTTGTGTATATCAATGTAGGAAATAAAGATGTGGAAAACAAGGCAGGGATTCTCTACAATGACACTGTAGACCAATTGAAAGGGATGTAGCGCAGTTTGGTAGCGCGTTTGTTTTGGGTACAAAATGTCACGGGTTCAAATCCTGTCATCCCTACCTATTACTTATCTTCTGAGCAGTAACGAGGGATCAATTGAGATCAATTAATAAAATTGTACATATTTAATTAAATAAATATTTAATTTTTATTTTTTATAGTATATATATAT